AACATAGAGGAAGAATGAAGGGAATATCTTATCGAGGTAATCATATTTGTTTCGGTAAATATGCTCTTCAGGCACTTGAACCTGCTTGGATCACATCTAGACAAATCGAAGCAGGTCGACGAGCAATGACACGAAATGCACGCCGTGGTGGAAAAATATGGGTCCGTATATTTCCAGACAAACCAGTTACAGTAAGACCTGCTGAAACACGTATGGGTTCGGGGAAAGGATCCCCTGAATATTGGGTAGCTGTTGTTAAACCGGGGCGAATACTATATGAAATGGGTGGAGTAACCGAAAATATAGCTAGAAGGGCTATTTTAATAGCAGCATCTAAAATGCCTATACGAACTCAATTTATTATTTCGGGATAAAAATGTAGAACCGACAGAGATGAATCTTAGGGATAAAACAAAAACGCAGGTTTCTTTTTTTGGACAAACAATATTTCTTTTATTTTCTTCATCCTTTGCATTGGAAGAATAAACAAAAAATTTGATATGATTCAACCTCAGACCCATTTAAATGTAGCGGATAACAGCGGGGCTCGAGAATTGATGTGTATTCGAATCATAGGAGCTAGTAATCGTCGATATGCTCATATTGGTGACGTTATTGTTGCTGTGATTAAAGAAGCAGTACCAAATATGCCCCTAGAAAAATCAGAAGTAGTGAGAGCTGTAATTGTTCGTACCTGTAAAGAACTAAAACGTGACAGCGGTATGATAATACGATATGATGACAATGCTGCAGTTGTGATTGATCAAGAAGGAAATCCAAAAGGAACTCGAATTTTTGGGGCAATCCCCCGTGAATTGAGAAAATTGAATTTTACTAAAATAGTTTCATTAGCTCCCGAGGTATTATAAAATAAAATGAGATCGTGATATCTTTGGGGTATTTGAAAGAAATAGATTAAGAACTAGATTAATTCGTAGATTGTGTCTCACGCATATACCTTGCAAAATTCCTATTCATAAATCAATAAAAAAAAAAAAGAAAAACATGTTGATTATATCCAATTTTGAGACACCAATAATTTTAGTTCATCATGGGTAGAGACACTATTGCTGAGATAATAACCTCTATACGAAATGCTGATATGGATAGAAAAAGAGTTGTTCGCATAGCATCTACTAATATTACCGAAAATATTGTTAAAATACTTTTCCGAGAGGGTTTTATCGAAAACGTCAGAAAACATCGAGAAAAAAACAAATATTTTTTGGTTTTAACCCTTCGACATAGAAGGAATGGGAAAAGACCCTATAGAAATTTTTTAAATTTAAAACGGATCAGTAGACCCGGTTTACGAATCTATTCTAACTCTCAACGAATTCCTAGAATTTTAGGTGGGATGGGAATTGTAATTCTTTCTACTTCTCGGGGTATAATGACAGACCGGGAGGCTCGACTAGAACGAATCGGTGGAGAAATTTTGTGTTATATATGGTAATCCATTTAATATCCAAATGGGATCCGAAACCTCTTCCTATTTGTAAAAAAAAAAAGAAAGGGGGTGAGTTGTCTAATATCGTCTTTCCTCCATTAATTGATACTTCAGGGGGGCTTTACCTGAAATGAAAGAACAAAAATGGATTCATGAAGGTTTAATTACTGAATCGCTTCCCAATGGCATGTTCCGAGTTCGGTTAGATAATGAAGATCTGATTCTAGGTTACGTTTCAGGAAAGATCCGACGTAGTTTTATACGGATACTGCCAGGAGATAAAGTCAAAATTGAAGTAAGTCGTTATGATTCAACCAGAGGACGTATAATTTATCGACTCCGAAACAAGGATTCGAAAGATTAGGTCATTTTTATTCGATACGATTCGAGATGCAAAATTTCAAGAAACTTATTTTCTACCAAAAAAGAATTAAGATAAGGAATGACAAATATGAAAATAAGAGCTTCCGTTCGAAAAATTTGTGAAAAATGTCGACTAATCCGTAGGCGGGGGCGCATTATAGTAATTTGTTCCAACCCGAGACATAAACAAAGACAAGGATAATCAGACCCGCTAAAGGGCTCAATGTACAAATAAGAAATCTGTTTTGACATAAAATGGATATATCCATATATTTCTGACTCATATTTATGAGATGATACAATATGGCAAAAGCTATACCGAGAACTGGTTCACGTAGGAATGTACGTATTGGTTCACGTAAGAGTGCACGTAGAATACCAAAGGGAGTTATTCATGTTCAAGCAAGTTTCAATAATACCATAGTCACAGTTACAGATGTGCGGGGGCGGGTGGTTTCCTGGTCCTCGGCCGGTACTTGTGGATTCAAGGGTACGAGAAGAGGGACACCCTTTGCCGCTCAAACTGCCGCAGCAAATGCTATTCGTACAGTAGTTGATCAAGGTATGCAACGAGCAGAAGTCATGATAAAAGGTCCCGGTCTCGGAAGAGACGCAGCATTACGAGCTATTCGTAGAAGTGGTATACTATTAACTTTCGTACGGGATGTAACCCCTATGCCACATAAT